TCTAGAAGCGATGGGAACGACGGAACCTGTGAAAACATAAGATTCTAAAAAAAAAACGAATCCTATATAGTTCATTAGGTAGGATGGCGGAACAAACCAAAGAACAATCCATTTTGAAGGGTAATGGGCTAACCCTACATCTGAAATAGATATTGAAAGAATTAATATTCGCCCGCGAAATATTTTTATTTTATTCAATATAATAATAATAAAAAAAAAAAAAAAATAGGTATTCGTTATAACATTATACGAAAATTGCATTCTCTATTTATATAGCAAAAAGCATCTAAAATAGAAATCGAATAGATGTTTATTTATATACCAAAACAAGATATACAAATTCCCAATAGCCAATAGATTAGCTGAAATATTAATGAATACCACAATTCGATATATTATTCATTAAATATGTATATCATTTTTTAATCGTTTCATTCGCGAGGAGCTGGATGAGAAGAAACTCTCACGTCCAGTTCTGTAGTAGAGATGGGATTGGAAAAGAACCATCAACTATAACCCTAAAAGAACCAGATTCCGCAAACAACATAGAGGACGAATGAAAGGAATATCTTATCGGTGTAATCATATTTGCTTTGGCCGATATGCTCTTCAAGCGCTTGAACCCGCTTGGATTACATCTAGACAAATAGAAGCGGGGAGGCGGGCAATGGCACGAAATGCCCGCCGCGGCGGCAAAATTTGGGTACGCATATTTCCAGACAAACCAGTTACCCTAAGACCTACCGAAACACGTATGGGTTCGGGAAAAGGATCTCCCGAATATTGGGTAGCTGTCGTTAAACCAGGTAGAATAATTTATGAAATGGGCGGAGTCCCGGAAAATATAGCCAGAAAAGCTATCTCAATAGCGGCATCCAAAATGCCTATACGAACTCAATTTCTTTTTTCGGGATAATAAAAAGAGTTAGAAACAGGGAAAGGGGTCCTTGGGATTAAAAAAAAACAATTGCAATTGTAGATTTTTTTGACAATCAATATCTCTTTTTTTTTTTTACTCCGCCCTTATGCACTGAAAGAAGAGAAAAAAAATGATATGATTCAACCTCAAACCCATTTGAATGTAGCGGATAATAGCGGGGCACGAGAATTAATGTGTATTCGAATCCTAGGAGCTAGTAATCGGCGCTATGCTTATATTGGTGACGTTATTGTTGCGGTAATTAAGAAAGCATTACCGAATACACCTTTAGAAAGATCGGAAGTTATCAGAGCTGTAATTGTACGTACTTGTAAAGAACTCAAACGTACAGATGGTATGATAATACGATATGATGATAATGCTGCGGTTGTGATTGATCAAGAAGGAAAGCCAAAGGGAACTCGAATTTTTGGTGCGATTGCCTACGAATTGAGGCAGTTCAATTTCACTAAAATAGTCTCATTAGCACCCGAGGTATTATAAGACAAGATCATGATAGAATTCTAGTATTTGAATCAAATAGATTAATTAATAGATTGGGTCTCATGCATATGCCTTTTTGAAAAAAAAAAAGAGATAAATAGAAAATAGATAAATAAGAAATTAAAAATAGTATAGTTAAATATATTTAACTATAAATAGAATGGAGGAAGGCATGTTGATTATATCAAAATTGGGGGGAAATAATCTTTTTAGTTTATCATGGGTAAGGACACTGTCGCTGACATAATAACCTCTATACGAAATGCTGATATGAATAGAAAAGGAATGGTTCAAATATCCTCTACTAGCATTAACGAAAACATCGTTAAAATACTTTTACGAGAAGGTTTTATTAAAAACGTGAGGAAACATTGTGAAAATGATAAATCTTTTTTGGTTTTAACTCTTCGACATAGAAGAAAAAGGAAGGGATCATATAAAACCATTTTGAATTTAAAACAGATCAGTAGAACAGGTCTACGAATCTATTGTAATTCTCAACGAATTCCTAGAATTTTAGGTGGGGTGGGAATTGTAATTCTTTCTACTTCTCAAGGTATAATGACAGACCGAGAGGCTCGATCAGAAGGAATCGGCGGCGAAGTTTTGTGTTATATATGGTAATTTTTCTGATATCCGAATTATATGAGGAACTTCCATACCTATTTGTTTTGGAAAAAACGAGAGAAAAAAGAAAACGGGTTTTAAATATTATAGCCCTTCCGCATTAGTTAATATGTCAAAGGGTTTAAACTGGAATAAAAGAACAAAAAACGGATTCATGATTCATGAGGGTTTCATTACTAAACCCCTTCCCGACGGTATTCTACGAGTTCGTTTAGAGAATGAAGATATTTCTAAGTTCTATTTCAGGAAGGATTCGACGTAGTCTTTTTTTTTAGATGTATACTACCCGAAAATGAGATAAAGTAAAACTTGAAGTAAGTCATTTTGATTCTATCAGAGGATTTCGAATTTATATTTATTTATTTATATTTATAGACTCCGAATCAAAGATTCGAATGATTCGGTAGTTTTTTCAACCCCTCTATTCCTTTTATTTTATGGGGATACAATTCGAAGTTCAAAATCTCCAGAAAATTTATTCTCTTCCAATAAAAGGATTCGTTAAGGAATGATAAATATGAAAAAAAGGGCCTCTGTTCGTAAAATTTGTGAAAAATGTCGCTTAATCCGTAGGCGGGGGCGGATTATAGTAAATTGTTCCAATCCAAGACATAAACAAAGACAAGGATAATCTTTATCCCCAAAACAAAAGAGGAGGGGGCTCGCCAAAAAAAAGATATTAGAACATTATCATAATATTCTAAAAATATTTCATTCTAATAATATTAAAGCTCTAATCTATCTAATCTAATAATATTAATAAAATAGAATATTATAAAGCATAAATTCCATTAGAAAGCATAAATTCGAAATGATCCTTTTTGACATGAGACATGAAATGGATATATCCATATATCTCTAACTTATCTATTTATGAGATAATAAAATATGGCAAAACTTATACCAAAAAGCCCAAGATTTGTACCAAGACCAAGATTTGGTTCACGCAGGAATAAACGTATTGGTTCGCGTAAGACGGGGCTTAGAATACGAAAGATAGTTATTCATGTTCAAGCTAGTTTCAACAATACCATTGTGACTGTTACAGATATACGAGGTCGCGTGATTTCTTGCTCCTCTGCCGGTACTTGTGGATTCAAAGGTCCAAGAAAGGGGACACCATTTGCTGCTCAAACCGCAGCAATAAATGCTATTCGGACAGTAGCAAATCCAAATATGCAACAAGCGGAAGTCTTGATAAAGGGTCCCGGTCCCGGAAGAGATGCAGCATTAAGAGCTATTTGTCAAAGTGGAATACTATTAAGTTTCATAAGGGATGTAACCCCTATGCCACATAATGGCTGTAGACCCCCTAAAAGAAGACGTGTGTAAAAAGCAAGATTGAAAAGATTTGATTTCAAGAGAAATAAATAATTCAAGAATTCAAAAAAAAAATGGATTACTATGGTTCAAAAGAAAGTAAGAATATCTACTCGGACAATACAGTGGAAGTGTGTTGAATCAAGAGCAGACGGTAAGCGTCTTTATTATGGGCGCTTTATTCTTTCTCCCCTTATGAAAGGCCAAGCTGATACAATAGGCATTGCGATCCGAAGAGCCTTGCTCGGAGAAATAGAGGGTACATGTATCACACGTGCAAAATCTGAGAAAGTACTACATGAATATTCTGCCATAGTAGGCATTCAAGAATCAGTACATGAGATTTTAATGAATTTGAAAGAAATTGTATTGAGAAGTAATCTGTATGGAACTCGGGACGCATCCATTTGTGTCAAAGGTCCTGGATATGTAACTGCTCAAGATATCATTTTACCACCTTCTGTGGAAATCGTTGATAATACACAGTATATAGCTAACCTAACGGAACCCATTAATTTGTGTATGGGATTACAAATTGAAAGAAATCGAGGATATCGTATAAAAACGACAAATAACCTTCAAGAAGGAAGTTATCCTATAGATGCTGTATTCATGCCTGTTCGAAATGCAAATTATAGTATTCATTCTTATGTGAATGGAAATGAAAAACATGAGATGCTTTTTATCGAGATATGGACAAATGGAAGTTTAACTCCTAAAGAAGCACTTTATGAAGCCTCCCGGAATTTGATTGATTTATTTCTTCCTTTTTTACATGCAGAAGAAGAAAACTCACATTTCGAAAACAATCAACACAAAGTGACTTTACCCCTCTTTACTTTTCATGATAGATTGGCTAAACTGAGAAAAAAGAAAAACGAAATAACTTTCAAATCGATTTTTATTGACCAATTAGAATTGTCTCCCAGGATCTATAATTGTCTCAAAAGGTCCAATATACATACATTATCAAACCTTTTGAATAACAGTCAAGAAGACCTTATGAAAATCGAACATTTTCGCATAGAAGATGTAAAACAGATATTGGGCATTCTAGAAATAGAAAAACATTATGCATAAATTCGAAATGCATTGGCTTTTTTTGAATCTCTTTATATATATATATAAGAAATTATGCTTTTTAATCTTTAGCAAAATCAGAATAGATCCAAAATGGAATAGATGTATCTAGGGAGTAGTCCCTTCAAAGTGAATTCTCCCTAGATACACACGTCATACTACTGAATTTTACAATTAAATCAATTTAAAAAAGACCTAAAGTTAGGGATTTATCAATAGGTAATGTTGCTCCAATACCTAACCAAAGGGCGACTGCGGTACCAATCAAAAAGACGGTTGTCGATACTGGACGACGGAATGGGTTTTGAAATTTATTAACATTCTCCAAAAAGGGGACTGTTAATAATCCCGCGGGTACCGAAACCATTAAAAGAACACCCAATAACTTATTGGGCACTGTACGAAGTATTTGAAATACAGGAAAGAAATACCATTCAGGCAATATTTCCAAAGGCGTTGCAAATGGATCTGCAGGTTCCCCAATCATTGATGGTTCCAGAACCGCTAAGCCCACGTTACACGCAATAGTACCTAGAATGACTACCGGAAA